GTTGAGTTTGAGGCAAAGCGGAAGAAGTTCGATCCGGATGTGATCTTGGAGAAGAAGAACGTCATCGTGGCAGAGGTAGTAGCTCAAGCTAAAGAACTTGAGAAGACCTTGGAGGAAAAGAGGAACTTGCTTGATGCATGCCACGCTGTACGCAAGGATCTGAAGACCGCCCACTCATCTTTGCAGGAGCAGATCATTGAGTTGGAAAGGAAGCTGTCGGGTTTGCGGAACTAAGCTTCATCTCTTATGGAAAAGCTGGAGGAGTGTAATGACAAAGAGTCCGAGCTAGAGTCGCAGATGGAATCTGCTGCATAGGACATAGAAAGCTTGTCGATGAGGGTCGTTCTTGCCGAGCATGAGTATGAACGTGCAGCAGCTATTTCTTCCCTTTATGTTTATAGGGAGAAGATTCTGGGACTGCAAAAGTCCGTTGAGACTGTTGGGCTTTGAGCTTTCTTGCTTTGTCTGCTTTTGATCCTTGGACATCTTCATAGTTTTGATTTGACTTTCTTGATGCCCATAGTTGGATTGGACATACCTATCCACTTGGTTTGATTTATTGATTTTGAACTCTTATATATGCATGAATTCCATGGTTTTTTTTTTCCTTTTACACTCTTGCTTAGGAGTTATTTGCTTACACCTGGTGGGACTGGGTAAGTAAGCTTGTACTCGCCGGTGGGACAGTCGTTTTATTAAGATCTTTTCTCTCCCTTACCTACCTTAAAGCTGCCTTAGATGCTCTTGTTGGATCCAGAAGAAGTGGGTATGGATTTGGATCCCGATCTGGTCTACTGGTGTAACATTCGCTTAGTCAACTCACGGTAGTGCTACTGATGTCGGTGCTGGACCCGGAACAGCTGCTGGACCGAGTTAATCGACAGGATCTACTGCTACCCCTCCAAATGGAATTGGTAGGAATGCTCGTTCAAATGGAATCGGAACTGTGACTCGCTCCAACTACGGCAGTAAGCCACCCAAAGGTAGGAATGCCGTGAACCCTGGAATTGGCCGAGATGCGGCTACCTCTCAAAAGATGGAGTAATGAGATTCTATGGTGTGCGAGAATTCCAGTTTAATGAGCCTTCTTTGCTCCGTGCGCTTTGCCCCCATAGGAATTCTATAAGATTTCCTCCGTAAATCCGAGTGTGGTAGTGCCGGGGTGCGCTTCGTATGCTTCCTCCGTCCCTGCATATGGATCGGAATCTGGATCCGGATGCGTTGCATATCGCCCCCCAATGGTTTAGAGAGAGGATATACGATGGTTCGACCCACACAGGTACACCATAGAGGGGCACAGACTAGAGGGTACTTACGAAATAAAAAACTCAATCTTGAACTGGCACTGGTATCGGAGCTGGCACATTAACAGGATAGAAATAGCGCCGGTTCCGGGTTAATAGTTACTGCTTGCTCCGTCCCCACATCCAATAGGGATAGTGGTTATACGGGTCCAACTACTTCTTGGTGGCGAAAGAGCCCTTCGGGGAGTATGAAACAAAGACAACCATGCAAACTACTGATGCTGGTGCTCGGGCTTATCATATATATGGTGGTGCTTCCACCCTGGCTCAGGATCTAATGCAAAAGTGGGTCTCCGAGTGGAAAGATAGTGGATCGTGTGGGTTGGGGATAGAAATCTCCAGCGGGTTTTTGAGTTGGGATACTGCAACCTGCCCAAGTTCATCATCTCCCAATGGTTTTGGCGATGGGCTCATTCTCACCTCCTTCAAGTCTGAGCAGGCTTGTAGTCACTCTCTCGCCCATGTCAACAGAGAATTGTTGGGCATTTCAGCCAAGGACTTGAAGTATCGTAGTTCGTGTCTGGGTATTCGATAGAACCACTCCCATCGCAAGGCCTACTAGGCCTTTAGGAAATCGCTTTAGTGCCGCGCAGCGAGCCAGGGAAGTAGTTACTGTTCCCCGTTGCCCAGAGAGCTATAATATAAGTGAAGTGCTGGGAATCGAAATGCCCGTAGAGGTAGTAGCAAGAGAGGCCAGGCCGGGAGGCGTGAGTCAGAAGCTTCGGTAGGGCGACCGAATGCCCCAAGGAGAAGACGTAACGCGAAGAGAGCGAGGGTGGTCTACGATCAGTCCTTATGTGGTGCAAGCAGTAGGAGGAGCACTGATACTTAGGGAAGTGGAGTCATTGTGAAGACTAGCGTAGGGGTCTCAGCTTCCATAAAAGTTAGGGACCCCTCCGTGGTCTTAGACTGGTTAGTCGCGATGGACCAGTATTTCGAACTGGAAGAGATTAAGGACCCGGAACGGGTACGTTTAACTACCACGAAGTTGAAGAAAACAAAAAGGCAGGCTTATGGTGGGCACATGTACGACAGAAGAGAGAGCAGGAGGAGAAGCGCTACGAAGAACAAGAAGTTCGTAAGTTTAAGGATTCATTTCTACCAGGTGATGTCGAAGCTGACTTATTAAAGAAGTTTAAGAATCTGAGACAAGGTTGGAATCAGTCTATGAGAGAGTACATGGAGGAGTTTAACCCACTGTCTCTACGATGTAGAGTGAAGTAGGGAGACAAGAGGGAATATTCGAGCAGACTTTTTCTGAGCACGAATTGCGTTTGTGTTCGCTGGACAGCGTAGAAGCAGCATACCGTATTGCTTTTAGGGTCGAAGGACCTACTGGTTCAGCCAAGACCCAGAAACCGAATGAAGGAAGCTCCGGTAAGAGTCAAAATATGCCGTGGAGAAGAGGCTATGGTGGAGGACGAAGTCGCAGGAGATTCGGTAGAGGAGATGGAGCTGGTAAAGGTGACCAGCAGAAGCCTCAACAGGGGCAGAATGCCGCACGAGGTAACGAGGGACGTTAAGGAGGACGTGGTAGAGGTGATAACCGTTACGTGTGCCAAGGAGGTGGCGAAGGAAGTGAAGTTCCATAGGTCATATGGCACGATATTGTGCTACTGATCGAGGTAGGCCCGAGCAAAATCGGCCTTACCTTGATCCATTCTTTTTTTGCAGCAGCAAGATCAACAGTTGCCTAAAAATGAGGCTAGTACTTCCGGAGGCGCGGTAGAAGAAAAGGCCGGCCAGAGTAAGTCGCTGCTGCACTACGAGATGCGATAGCCGGAAGAGAAAGAGTCTTTTTCGTATGTACTTTAGAGTCGGAGGAACCTGAGCCCATAGGTGTAGGAGGACGCTCCGAAAATCTTGCTTCTACTCCCATGAATAAGATAGTGCCATACATCCCACCACAACCCTCCGATCCTCTGATGGAGAAGATCAGTAGCCTTGAACGGGGTGTTAATAAATTGAGTGGGGATAAGTATGATGTTGCAGATCTTGAGAATCTCTCCCAAATCAGGCTTCCGTACGGTTTTTAAGTAGCCTGAGATAGAAAAGTATAACGGAACCGAATGCATAACGAAATAGGATCAAAATGCATAACGAAATAGGATCAAAAGAGGCTTACCTCGGAGGAAGATCAAATGGCTATAGTCTTGAAGAGCCTGAAGCCTGAGTATACCAATAGGTTGACACTTACCCAACACCCAACTTTTTTTCATTCTTTGTTAATAAGAAAATTAATTGGTAAGTACGAAACTCTTTCTGTATTCAAACCAGTTCCTAGTAGCTCGAACTCTTATTGAAGTGTGTGCCTTGAAAGACCCCGAAGTTGGTCAATCAGCAAGGAATGAGCTATCTAAATCTCTAAAGGGACTGTAAGGAGCCGGAATTCTTTATAAAGGGCTGGAAGTAAACATGGTGGTATTACCCCCTCCGAGGAAAGAGCTGCTCCCGTCCTACTCATATGGAAAAGGGGTAGCTGTTCTAGTAAGTAAGTTAATGGTCAGTCCTCACACTAGTATCTCTTCTCTTTTCGCCTAGCAAGAGAAAAGCAAGAAGAACTGATCGATCTAATTTCTCTCCTCTCTTCTTATAGCTACTATAGCGAATCTAAAGTGCGGACCTTAGCTCAGTATGGAGGGCAGACTACCTTCTTACAGAGTGCTCTATCCCTAGAAGAACATACATTTTAGCATACTCTCTTTCTTTGGAAATGATATGATACTCAATTTAGATACCTAGCTACTAGAAGAGGTATAATAGCATATAGCTAAAATGCCTAAGAGAGCCCGGGGCCTGGAAAGCTTCTATCCTTATGAAACTAAGAGGCAACAGAGAAAGAGGCCTAACCACAGAAGGAAAGACTTTAGATTAGCTAGCTCGGTAAGAACAATTAGAATACAAGGACGCAAGGACGGGACCGGGCTAGAGGACTCTCTATCGTACCCGTCGTCCTAACAGCCGATCACGCAATTAGAGCTACGATCTGTTTGATTGTTCTTGGGCAACAGAATCCGTAACACAATCTGGGGAGCCGGGGTTGGCTCAATATCGGGATAGAAGGAGGCCTAGGAAACTAGGCTGTTGACCAGGCAAAGGTAACAAAGTGAGACCGAGATTCACGACTCACTTCCTCTACAAAAGAAGTAGTAGAATAAGATGCGAGAGAGCCATGCCTTTAGAACAAGAAGGTTTTGATTCAGAGGTCAGTAGGGATCAGGATTTTACACTAAGCAAAAGAGAGTGCGAACATTATTAAAGCGCCAGACAAGCAAGTACGGAACCCCAATCACGGATGGAAAAGGACACCCATTAATGGAGGAAATAACCCTTCTATTCTCTTACACAATCAGCTGTGCACAAAGATCTTCCTACTTATATTGAGAGTTACCCCCGGTGAGAGACCCTCTTCATCTATTACTCGGGTGATAGCACACTTAAGCGAGACCTTACCTCTTATTGACTTGAACAAACTCACTCTAGTCTTCCCTACCAATTATTGCTATCTGGCTTTGTTAGGAAGATCCCTCCTAACCTAAAGTGAAAGAAGCCCGCATACCCACTCTTCTTTCCCCCCATCGCTGGGGGCCTCGCCCTCTTGTATGACTGGAGAGAGACTACACTTAAAAACCAGACTATGAAACAAAAAAAAAATGGGATAAAGGTATATCATTTATTTCGCCCGGAAATACCATT